ATTCCACTTGAGAATCCAAATCTGGGTCAATACCAGCAAAAACATCTCTGAACAAAGTTCTAGCACCATGCCAAATGTGTCCGAAAAAAAATAGTAAAGCAAATGAGGCATGCCCAAAAGTGAACCAACCCCTTGGACTGCTACGAAAAACACCATCGGATTTCAAAGTAGCACGATCTAATTCAAAAATCTCGCCTAATTGAGCACGTCTAGCGTATTTTTTCACAGTAGCAGGATCGCTATAACTGACTCCATTCAGTTCACCGCCATAGAACTCAACAGTTACACCTACCTGTTCCACACTATACTTGGATTCTGCTCTTCTAAAAGGAACATCGGCTCTCACAATCCCGTCTCCGTCTACCAAAACTACCGGAAATGTTTCAAAAAAAGTAGGCATGCGACGTACAAAAAGCTCATGGCCTTCCTTATCTCTAAAGATAGGATGTCCTAACCACCCAACGGCTATTCCATCCCCGCTGTCCATTGAACCCGCTCGGAATAATCCCCCCTTTGCTGGATTATTCCCGATGTAATCATAAAAAGCCAATTTTTCGGGAATTTTAGACCAAGCTTCTGATACACTCTGATTTTCGGCTAGCCCGGCACTAACCCTGCGATATATTTCTTGCTGGAAATATCCTTGGTCCCATTGATAACGAGTAGGACCAAATAATTCGATCGGGGTTGTTGCTGAACCATACCACATAGTTCCGGCAACAACGAAAGCTGCAAAAAAGACAGCAGCGATACTACTGGAAAGGACAGTTTCAATATTACCCATACGTAATCCTTTGTATAGACGTTGAGGCGGGCGGACACTAAGATGGAAGAGGCCCGCTAATATGCCTAAGGTACCTGCTGCAATATGATGGGAGGCTATTCCTCCCGGAACAAAAGGATCAAAACCTTCCACACCCCACGCGGGATTTACAGATTGTACTTTTCCAGTCAATCCATAAGGATCGGACACCCATATTCCAGGACCATATAAGCCTGTTACATGAAATGCGCCAAACCCAAAGCAAGCGACCCCTGAGAGAAATAAATGAATTCCAAAGATCTTGGGCAAATCCAAAGAAGGTTTTCCTGTACGTTCATCACAGAAAATTTCTAGATCCCAATATACCCAATGCCAGATAGCTGCCAAGAAGCACAAGCCCGAAAACAAAATATGTGCCCCGGCCACACCTTCGTAACTCCAAATACCCGGATTCGTTATAGTCCCTCCTGTGATACTCCAACCGCCCCAGGAATTCGTTATTCCTAAACGAGTCATGAAAGGTATAACGAACATACCTTGTCTCCACATTGGATCAAGGACTGGGTCAGAGGGATCAAAAACGGCTAATTCGTATAGAGCCATTGAACCGGCCCAACCAGAAACTAGAGCTGTATGCATTATATGGACAGAAAGTAACCGACCGGGATCATTCAATACAACGGTATGAACACGATACCAAGGCAAACCCATGGAAATACCCCTTTATCAAAGAAAAATAGATACTATGTTACTTTATCGCATTGGAAAAGACTCTGCTTATGCTATGGGCTTCTCCTTTTCAATGGATTATCCCGGAGCAAGGGTGCATTTATATTGCATTCCGTTGGTAATAACAGAACAATTCTGTTCGTAGGAACAAAGAGAAGCAAATCTATTCTATACCCGATAAGTACCAATACGCAATGGGGGATGGGTCCCATTTTATATGAGTGAATTATGGATACTTGTTCATCATTTGAACATCCCAGCTCATTCATAATAATTTTTTTATGCATTCCGTCTTCTTCGATTAACTTTCCAATCTATGAATAAAACCCGAAAACATAAATATTGAATATTATGAAAAAAAGAAAACCCATTGTTACGTTTCCACATTAAAGTGAAATTTTAGTACTTAAAAACCTTTTTCTTTCATTTAATGCCTATTGGTGTTCCAAAAGTACCTTTTCGGATTCCTGGAGAGGAAGATTCGGTTTGGGTTGACGTATAGTGCGACTTGTCAGACATATTGGGTCATATGGTATTTCCCCGTTTTCTCCCCCGATCGAGATATCCTCTGTTTCACCCAAGAAAGATTGATTGAACCATCAATAATTTGAAGCGTGAAGTGCAATTAGAGCAATTTATGTGGGGGATCAATATGAATTTTTCAATTAGAAGAATTTATGGTTGGCTTGGTTGGACCAATAAAATGAAGTATCCAGGCTCCGTTCAAAAAACCCAATTGGTAAAATATGTATGATTACCTTTTGTATCATAAAGAATTCCTATATTATACCAGCGACCTCAAACCGCCAATCAATTGCTGGAGTCATTATACTATTCCAGTGATTGGTGGAAGCGGAAGACAATAAAATGAATAAAAAATAAGTAGTAGCAAAAAAAAGAAGCGGTATTGGGATCATTTGTCCTATATGTGCAAATAGAGGTCGGGTAAATCTTTCCCCGGAGTAGAGCATAAACCTAAACGAATTGAATAGGCCCATTCCGGAACAAGAAAATTTCATCATAATTTGAATTTAATTTCGATGAAACAATATATCAATGAGGGTAAATTTAGTGAATTCGCTTTTTTTAGGGGTAAGTGAGTCAAAACCCTGCTTTCTTGTTTCTTGAAAAATATAAGAAAAAGTCCCTTCATTAGGAGTTAGAAAAATCCTCCTATGAAAAAAGGGAAAATAAAGGGGGCTGGAATCGACACATTGATTCTTTTTTTTTTTTGAACCGTATGCATCTAAAGGTGCGTGTACGGTCCCTAAGGGATAAAATTTTGTCCTAATCAACCGACTTTATCGAGAAAGAATACTTTTTTTAGGCCAACAAGTTGATAGTGAAATCGCAAATCAACTTATGGGTCTCATGATATATCTCACTATAGAGGATGATACCAAAGATGTTTATTTGTTTATAAACTCCCCCGGTGGGTGGGTAACACCCGGAATAGCTATGTACGATACTATGCAATTTGTGCAACCAGATGTACATACAATATGCATGGGATTAGCCGCTTCAATGGGGTCTTTCGTCCTCGTCGGAGGAGAAATTACCAAACGTCTAGCATTCCCTCACGCTTGGCGCCAATGAGTTTTTTATTTGATAGAAAAAAGAAGACTATGCCTTCGCCAGATAAAATATGAATAATGAAGTAATAATAGCATGGCACTTCGAGTTCGATATGAGCAAACCATCATTGTTCTTTTATAACATGAGATTCCGTATCGAGAGAGTAGTATGAGACAAAAGGAATTTCTGATTTTATTTCATCTATCGGGGTTCGATTTCAGCGTCACAAACTTTTTTGTTTTCACATCACACATCAGAGGGCTCTTTCCTATATTTCTGTTACGAAAGAGTAAAAAAAAAATACATCAGATTATCCTTTCCCTATTTGATCGGGTCAAAAAGAAACTTTGGGATTGCTGAATTACAGACAAGATAAATATATAAAGCAACGGAACCATCATAGTATTTTTTAACTCTCCCGAAAGAAAGGGTGGTAAATGGACCATTTACCGATCTGGGTCTGATAGATCCTCCACTTTAGGTAAAAGTAGATTCCACTCTAGAGCCGTATGCAACGCGCAAAAAATGCCTGTACGGTTCTTCAATTCTATTTTTTCTTGTCTCTTTAGATCATGTGAGATAGAGGAAGCATTCATTATATTATATCATCAGGGTAATGATCCACCAACCTGCTAGCTCTTTTTATGAGGCACAAACAGGAGAATTTGTCCTGGAAGCGGAAGAACTGCTGAAACTTCGCGAAACCATCACAAGGGTTTATGTACAAAGAACGGGCAATCCATTATGGGCTGTCTCCGAAGACATGGAAAGGGACGTTTTTATGTCAGCAACAGAAGCCCAAGCTCATGGAATTGTTGATCTTGTAGCGGTCGAAAATACGGGGGACTTCACGTAAATCTGCGATTCCATTCCATTTCGAACCATAATTCAATGAGCTGTGTTATTTCATATTTTATTTTCTTGCCGAGGTAAACAGTGGTAAAATATTCAATAAAACAAGAGGAATTCATAATCATCCGGTTAGGGTCGATCTAAACCAGCCCATTCTGTATATGATCCAGCATGCCAACTATTAAACAACTTATTAGAAACACAAGACAGCCAATCAGAAATGTCACAAAATCCCCCGCCCTTCGGGGATGTCCTCAGCGTCGAGGAACATGTACTAGGGTGTATGTGCGACTCGTTCAGATCATGAACTGGGGAAAGAATATCTTTTTTGACAGTATCAATGATCGGTACCAATGAATAGGAATGGAAAAACCCCATATCACTATTGAAAAAGGACCTCTATTGTGTATGAAATTTATGGTTTCCTTTGGTAGAAATCCAATCATCTCAACTGGAGATGAGAAGCAACTCCCCATTGGTAGCAAATGGTTATCCATTATCCATTAAGCGGGGGAATGGAATGGTATTTAAGAAGCAGAAAGATTATGCTCCCATTCTTGCAAAAACGGACTAACAGGGTCAGCTACCTAACCAACCTTCATAATGAAATGCCGTTACTGTATGGGTAGATCTAGTAGTGAAAAGACCTATTACTGGATAATTCATGGGTGGAGCCAAAGAGTGTGAACTGTACAAGTTACTAAATAGGTAAGAGGCTCCGGTGTATAGAAAGGACCTCACCGTTTAAACAGTAACCATAGAAACGATGGAACCCACAATTTTTCTTTTTTTTTACTTTTTTTGATACCGAGTATCAAAAAAATTTATTATTTCGAGGTGAAATGAAATGCCTCAAAAAATCGTGGTTGGGAAGGTCATAGTAGCAAAAGCCATTGGAATTTTTATTTTATACATCGGAAGAATAAGTTTTGTTATTAATAGACCAAGGGAGTAAAAGAATGACTGAAAGAAAAGAAATCAATTAGTTATTCATCAAAGTTTCATTTGATTCAATGACCAGAATTAAACGAGGATATATAGCTCGGAGACGTAGAACAAAAATTCGTTTATTTGCATCAACCTTTCGAGGGGCGCATTCAAGACTTACTCGAACTATGACTCAACAGAAAATGAGAGCTTTAGTTTCGGCTCATCGGGATAGGGGCAGACAGAAGAGAGATTTTCGTCGTTTGTGGATCACTCGTATAAATGCAGTAATTCGTGAGAATAAGATATCCTATAGTTATAGTCGATTAATATACGATTTGCACAAGGGGCAGTTACTTCTTAATCGTAAAATACTTGCACAAATAGCTATATCAAATAGGAATTGTCTTTACATGATTTCCAACGAGATCATTAAATAAGGGGATTGTAAGGAATTCACCAGAATGATCTAAACGGAGTTCCCCGGAGAATGAACTCCGGGAGGGTAGGGTATTACTCTAATAAAGTAGTAAAAAGAAACTAACACGTTTCCATAATAATAATAAAGGACTTTATCTTTTTCTTCCCCTATTCTTTTTTCTTATGACATGATAATACAATCTAGATTCTCAAATGTTTGAACAAAACACCAACCAGAGTTGGGGTTCGGGTTGTAATTTTTATTCAATTGAGGCATGGGCCCATTTATTTCTGGTTCGAGGACCAGTAGTTCTAGGGGTCGACTCGGTTCTCTCAAATTGTTTCTCATTATTAAGAAAAGGTAATGAAGATAAAATACGGGCTTGTTTTATAGCAATAGTAATTAATCGTTGTTGTTTCAAGGTTAATCTATTCACTCGTCTAGATAATATTTTTCCTTGTTCACTAATAAATCGACTAATTAAACTCATGTTTCTATAATCAATTCGATCCCCCGATCCAATTGGGGGCAAACGCCTACGAAAAGATCGCTTGGATTTAAGAAAAGGTCGCTTGGATTTTTCCATTGTTTATTCCTTATCCCGAAAATCCTATTTCTTAATTCGAATTCATTTTTGATCCGACTGAAATAGGATTTTATTTTTTTCTATATATTATATGTAATTTATTCTTGTTCTTGTTACTTCGAAGGGTAGCACACACACCCTCTCCCTCTGGTTCGGTCTATTTCTTTATCTCCCCATGAATTGTATGTTTGAAACAATAGGGACAGAATTTTTTCAACTCCAATCGACTAGGCGTATTGTGTCGATTCTTTTGAGTAATATATCTGGAAACGCCCGATGATTCCTTATTAACACGGTTTCGGATACAACTGGTACATTCCAAAATAACTCTTACTCTAACATCTTTACCCTTGGCCATGAACCTCCCTTGAATTTTGGATTTACCCAACTCTTTTATTTTCGACCCGAAATCCAATTTTGAAATATTTTGTTGCAATCAATAGAGTAATATAAAGAATAAGTAATACAACAATTTCTAACTATCAATTATTTTGAATCCTAGTCCATACAGAAATATCTTGTATGATTTATTTGATTTCCCTAGATCCCATTTATTTCTATTTTCTTAGGCCCTTCGAGTCTAACCCAAGTTTCACTGAGATTGAATCCACTTTTTTCTTTTTCTGTCCTTCTATATTTGATTTGGAAAATTGGAAAAAGCATAAAACAAAGAGAGGAAGAAGGATTAGTCACAGATAATTTATTATCTCACTAATCTTCTTCATCCCTTCCCATGTCAATAACTAGAATGAAAAAAACGGAAATGTCAACGCATCTGGGAATAAATGATTGATCTCTATCAATAGCCCTGCTAAAGACCCGAACCATAGAGTACTTAGCACAGGTGCCACAGAGAGATATGTTTTTATATCTCGCATTGAAAACTCTCCTTCTTTTTTGTAATACATATATGATCAGATGCATATGTAGTTAAGGATCACTTGTATTAGTACGTGAAATCCCTAACAAAAAAGGATATATACAACGACCCGGTAGATAAGATTTCCCTTTCCTTAAAACAGAAAAAGACACCCCCCTCTTCCTGAGTATTACCGACAAATATTAATTTCTCTATCCGACGGATTTCATATGTAAAAAATTCTTTTATTATATGTTATATGAGACCAAAAAGAAAAATTTGCAAGCGAAATTTTTTATTATATGGGGGAAATAATGATGTGGAAAACAAGACAGGGATTCTCTACAATGACACTGTATACCAATTGAAAGGGATGTAGCGCAGCTTGGTAGCGCGTTTGTTTTGGGTACAAAATGTCACGGGTTCAAATCCTGTCATCCCTACCTATTACTTTTCCCGTGGACAGTAATTGAGATCTATCCTAATTGTACATACATTATGATACTATAGACATGCAAAGTATATTGGGCGCTACAAAAAGAATCACTTTGTTTTATGGTCTTATTTATTGTGATAAGAAGGCGCTCTTAGTTCAGTTCGGTAGAACGTGGGTCTCCAAAACCCGATGTCGTAGGTTCAAATCCTACAGAGCGTGATTCTGTTCTTGAATTACAAGGAAAAAACTCCACTAAATTAAACAGCAACCTTAATTTTACCTCCTGTGAATTAAAAAAGGAGGAGGTCAATCAAAAACGAGATGTTACTTAATCAAAGGTCCAACTGATCAC